TCTTGAATTGAAAACAAAAAAATAGGATTATATGTGAGATCATTTTTGGAATTGTATATTCAATGATTCACTAATCGTAATTAAAATAGATTTTATCTATTCTAGAATAGAATTCGAATAGAATATTTAGAAAAAAGGAAATAAGCGGGTAGCGGGAATCGAACCCGCATCGTTAGCTTGGAAGGCTAGGGGTTATAGTCGACGTTCAATTCATTGCTTTGAACGTCTCTAATTCAAAACCGAACATGAAACTTTGGTTTCATTCGGCTCCTTTATGGAATATGAGTAAATTCATAGATCTAAGATGTGAACAAAATGAACAAAAAGATACCCATAACACCTACGTCAGCTTTTTGTTTGAATACAAACAAAATGAATCGCTTTCTAGATGATCCTTCTAGAAGAAGGTGATTCTAACAATCTTTCTAGTTACTTCGTTCTCTATTTCTATTTGAGAGGATCCTAAGGAAAAGGATTTTGTTTCCACCGAGCTAAAACAATATGTCGATGTCTCTAGTAAACCAAAGTCGTCGTTGAATAGCTATTTTGCTCCAATTTATTTCTTTAGAAATAAAAAATGGAAGATTTAGTTACGATTCGAAATGGACTTTCTATCTTATGCCATGGATCCTTTACTCATACTTATTCAATTGGAATTTTTGGTCCAATTCAAAAATTATGTTTCGCAATTTCATAATCCAAATCCAACTTTTCAATTTATAAGTGACGCATGGATACAAATCACGAGAATTCGTATTTTTTTCTCGAATTTCTCATTGAGAGGTAAAGGATTAAATCTTTTTAAGAAATAAAGTTTTTGGTCGGAATATGAATAAAACCGAAAGACCCTTTAACTATTAACGGTTAATAGAACGAATCACACTTTTACCACTAAACTATACCCGCTACAATATGATTATTGTATACAAATGGATCTTTTGTCGAACAAGATCGTTGAGCATGATCAAGATAAGATCATCAAAGAATCATCAAAATGAGAACGTTGCACTTTTTTGCGGGGAGATCAAAATGAAAATGGTGGAAGAATCGATAGTTTCTTTTTGAGTTTGGTAAAATATAACAAGAAAAAGAATGTAAATAGTCTTTGTTCTTTTTTTTTGTTGCTTGAATATAAAATATTCAATTGCATATAATAATATAATAACAAAAGTTTTTTTGTTTTCAAATGAGATATCAGATAAATCATTATAATTCGTTGGAACAAAAAAAAGAGCCCGGCTAGGTACTGACCGGGCCGGGCCATGAGAATAAGAAGGGCTTTCGAACAAAATCAACACAAAAGGGTCTTGCTGATTTTTTTATTTTAGTTCGATTGTTCGGGCGGTCGAGCCCATCTTTTAGATAAAGGAAATTCCCGATTTATGGATCTCTATATATATAATAGAATAGAGAAAGAAGAAAGATTCTTTACATTATGTGTAATGTAGTAATTATCTTTTTCAATTGGGAGAGATGGCTGAGTGGACTAAAGCGTCGGATTGCTAATCCGTTGTACGAGTTATTCGTACCGAGGGTTCGAATCCCTCTCTTTCCGTTGATGAATTTATTTGGTTTTTTTCCAATTTGGAAAATCTTAGCGAAACGTGTAGAATAGATAAAATCCTAAGAAAATTGGAAAATTAACTAAAACCAAGGAAAAACCCCTGTATTTTATTCTTCACGTCCAGGATTTCGCCCTGGATCATTAGATAGGAATCCAAAGATAAAGAGAGACACAAAAAATATCACTACGGTATAAACGAAGAGTTTCAGAGTAAGCATTACACAATCTCCAAGATGGTTTTTTTGAAAAAAAAAAAGAGAATAGATCTTCTATTTTTCTACCACATATCCTAAAGAAATGGGGTTTTTCTAGAAATGCATTGTCACAAATTCATTTGTTTTTTATTAACCCAAATTTCGGTTTATATCCAAATTAGATATTATATTGTGGGAGACCCTAATAGGGTTAGGGTCTTTCACTGGAAAGGGTCAAAAATGAGGAAATGAGGGTAAGCCTGGGTTTTGTCGACTATACACGAATTTCAGCGTGTGAATCGAGGGTTCATATTCTAAAACTTATCTTATTTTTTCAATTGTTAGAATTTTTTATCGAGGAAATCATACATTTTCTAGGATATTATTATTCAGGATCTCATCGAAAACTTACAGCAGCTTGCCAAACAAAAGCTAAGAGAAAAAAAAACAAAGGTATGACTGGCATAACATCCACGATTGGATTCAAAAAAGCATAGGCTTCGGGCAATTTGCCGAAGAAAAAACTACTCGAATAAAAGGGAGAATTAATACAAATACAGATCAAACTAACGATATTAAGCATAACAGACATTTTGTTATTGGAGATAATTGCATTTTGGTTGCGTTTTTGCTATAAGGAAAAAGAAAGTAAGTAAGGTAGACAAAAACCCTTCTTTTTCTTTGAATCCACCCAACCAAAAATCCTCCAATTCTCAAAGGAGGATATAAGAAATCATACTTTCATACAATATCTTAATTGAATTCTATGTAATGATCAATAAATTAAGTTGAATTCTATATCTATATGTATCAAAATCCTAGTACCAATCGATTCTATAGATCTATAGATATTTGGACTCGAGTTGACAAACAAGCAATACCAATATTATTGTTTCTTAGTGTCGATTAGAAATTGAAATGGGGCGTGGCCAAGTGGTAAGGCAACGGGTTTTGGTCCCGCTATTCGGAGGTTCGAATCCTTCCGTCCCAGCGCAGTCCATTTTTTATGCTCCATTATTACTATAGAAAGAAATAGGGGGTGGGTAGGAGTTAATCCATATTAATTTGAATATCTGTGTCTGTTCGAATTTCATTAATAAATGATCAAGTTCCATATTATATAGAAATATGTTATGGAGCTGATGTTTTTTCTTTGAATCTTGATTTAGGTATTTCGTGTTTGACTCGAATGAAAAATTAGAAATCTATTATCTATTTAAGGCTTGAGGCAGGGGTGATTTATCCTATCCCTTTGTATTCACTTTCTCACAAGAGTCAATATTCCTCAACCCCATTTAAACCAAATACATATAAATCGTATAATATAATTATATAAATGTTACGTATCATTCTATTTCAATGACAAGAAAATTTTTGGTTCTTTGTGAAAAAGATTTGTAATCCTTAAATTATTTAAACTAAAATTATAGATATTCGATAATCTAGAATATCTATAACAGTGACAATTGTTCAGTCTATCTGATAGATACGAAGAACCTCCCCTTTCAAATTTATATTTGAAATTCAATCAGTGATGAGTCAATTCAAAAAGAACGACCGATCCTCCTATGAAGATAAAAGGTGATGCTTATTGTCCAATTTTCTTCAAATTCCATTTAATAATGATGTAGAAATAAGAAACCTTTTCAATTCGAAAGATTCCTTGTACGTGGGAGCTTTGAAAAAGTAAGAAATCATTTAATCTATCCTATTGAGTCACTTGAAGATGCAGATTCAAAAAGTTAAAAGTTATTCGTTTCTCTATTTCTATTTTTTTCTCGGATCTATATATTATTTATGTATGTTAAAAATGCCGTCTTGCTAAGACTTTTTCAGAAAAATAGTTCCACATATCATATATTCATATATAGAAGAAAAGTCTAGATTACGATGTCTATAGACAGCTGAACCAGTGACTATTCATGATTCCATAATTGAATCAATTTCATACCGGTTCCAAATTAGAGGAATGTTATGGTAAAACTTCGTTTGAAACGATGTGGTAGAAAGCAACGTGCGACTTGAAGGACACGATCCGTTGTGGATTTTTACATCCACCATTTTTGATTTGTCTAGGTTTTTGATTTGTCTAGGAATAAGGGTGCTCTTGGCTCGACATTGTTTGTTCTGTTACACCCGAACCCTTCGTTTTTTGTTGGGTTGTAAATAGTGCACGCTGGAGCTCGAATAGAAAGTATTAATTCATTTCTCGGGGGCAAGGATCTAGGGTTAATGCCAATCAATTGGAGGAACAACTTCGTAAATATATCGAACATATATAGGAATCGAAAGGATCCAATTCGAGCAAGTTTCCAATTCAAAAGCAAAACTTGTTGAAATGGATTCCAATTTTTCGATTCAAAGTGTATCACGCGGGAATCGACTGTCCATAGGATTTTTTGATCGAAAGAAATCAAAAGGGGGTATGTTGCTGCCATTTTATTTTGAAAGAATTAAGAAACACCGAAGTAATGTCTAAACCCAATGATTAAAAGTAAGGAAAGGATCTAAGAACAAGGAAACACCCTTTTAATTGTCTCAATCGTCTCAATAACTGGATCGGACTAAAGAATCCAAATAGAATTTGAAATGGTTTAAACGAGACAAACAAAAGGGAGTAAAGACGACTCAATAAATGAAATTGACTAAAGATTTTTCCTTTGAACTATTTGAGAGTTATCCAACTTGAGTTATGAGTACGAATGGTTTATTTTTCATTTTCAGGAAGAAAAAAAGACTGAAATCATAGTCTAATTTATTTTATGGGCGCATTTGTCATTTAATTTATTAGAATTGCATATATAGACAAAACTTCGAATCAAATCATTTTTCGCGAGCTGTACGAGGAGAAAACTTCCTATACGGTTCTAGGGGGGGTATTGTTCATCTACATCTATCCCAATGAGCCATCTATCGAATCGTTGCAATTGATGTTCGATCCCGAAGAGAAGGAAAAGATCTTAGAAGGGTGGGCTTTTATGATCCAATGAAGAATCAAACTTTTTTAAATGTTCCTCTTATTCTATATTTCCTTGAAAGGGGTGCTCAACCCACAGGAACTGTTCAGAATCTTTTAAAGAAAGCCGAAGTTTTTAAGGAACTTCCGCCTAATCAAATGAAATTCAATTAAAGAAATACCAGGGGGGGTAGCGACTTGTATATAACTTTGTCTAACTTTTTTCTACTTGCCCCCCTTTTTCTTTTTTTCTTCCGTATTCATATTTATTTATCATAGATTCTGTCGAATCTTATGGTATGGTCTACATGGTCTAGAATGACCAAATTGATTGATCTTATAAATATCAAATTTCCGCATTTCCTTTATTTAATTGTGTGGTTTTCATTGGAACTCGACTAAGCAAGAACAAGGAATCTACTTTGCTTAGTCGACTTAGATTGATCAAATACATTAGCATTAGGGACTAAAAAATCCGATATTTTTTTTTGAATTCTTCCTTTTTTATTCTTCGATTTATACTTTTTCTATCTATGTAGATTAGATATGTAGATTAGAAATGTAGTGTCAATCCAAGACAATTTTGAATATTATTGTATTTCATTGTTAAATTGAAATTCAAAGGATTTAAAAAAGGATTTTATTTCATGTAATTTCTCTTTTCCAATGTATTCTTTTCTCAACATTTATATTGACAACAGTGTATTGAACAAATATAATTCATCGTGATAAGCGATCCGGGTCTATTTATTTTTGTCCCATAGTTTTGTTACTTTATCTTATTCAAATGATGTTTTCTTTGATACAAGAGGTTTTTTTGATTGAAAGAAAGCTAGATAACATAAGAGATGCTCTATCCATTTTCACAATGCTGTATTTTTTTTTTCTTTTATTTTATCTGACAATTTCTTGTATTTTCATCGAATCACTTCATTTTTATGTTTTGAATCTATTATAAAATCTGTTTTTTTGTTAGATTTGTTAACTCATGGGTTTGATTAGTTTGTATAATATCTTTTTTTCTCTTTGTTTAAAATCAATTTAATTGAATTTGATTGTATCTATACACCCTTTGTTGAGGTTTTGTTTAATCTATGTTTGTTTTTTTCGGGTTGCTAACTCAACGGTAGAGTACTCGGCTTTTAAGTGCGGCTAGAATCTTTTACACATTTGGATGAAGTGACGAATTCGTCCGTAACCTTGGTAAACTTTGGAAGACCGCGACTGATCCTGAAAGGGAATAAATGGAAAAAATAGCATGTCGTATCAATGGAGAGTTCCGAGGATATTTCATTCTTATCGGATTGGTATAAAACCTTTTTCAAATTCTTGGAACGGAACAAAAGAAAGTTGGGTCGAATGAATAAATGGATAGGAGCCCTGTGGCTTCAATTAATTATCAGAAAGAAAAAGCAACCGGCTTCTGTTCTTAATTTGAATAATTTCCCGATCTAACTAGACGTTAAAAATAAATTGGTGCCTGATACGGGAAGCACTTATCACTCCACGAGTGGATTCTATTTTTTTTAATGAATCCTAACTATTGACATTCTCCATTATGGACTGAAGATGCGTGTGTAAAAGAAGCAGTATATTGATAAAGAAAGTTTTTTCCGAAATCAAAAGAGCGATTCGGTTTAAAAAATAAAAGATTTCTAACCATCTTGTTATTCTATAACACAAACATAGACGAATTAAATGAAATGGGTGGAAAAAGGAGAGGGTAGAGAATCTGTTGATTAGTTTATCTGTCCCCGAGGTATCGATTTTTACAGAATACCTTGTTTTGACTGTATCGCACTATGTATCATTTGATAACCCCCCAATCTTCTACCTTTAATTCAAATCGAATTTCAAATGGAGGAAATCCAAAGATATTTACAGCTGGAGAGATCTGAACAACATGACTTCCTGTATCCACTTATCTTTCAGGAGTATATTTATGCATTTGCTCATAATCGTGCTTTGAGTAAATTGATTTTGTCGGAGGGTTATGACAATAAATCCAGTTTACTGATTGTGAAACGGTTAATTACTCGACTGTATCAACAGAATCATTTTCTGATTTCTCCTAATGATTCTAACCAAAATCCATTTTGGGGGCGCAACAAGAATTTGTATTCTCAAATCATATCAGAGGGGTTTGCTTTTATTGTCGAAATTCCATTTTCTTTACAATTCCTATCCTGTCTAGAAGGGGAAACCAACAAGATAGGAAAATCTCAGAATTTACGATCAATTCATTCAATATTTCCCTTTTTCGAGGACACTTTTTCACATTTTAATTTTGTGTTAGATATGGTAATACCTCGCCCTGTTCATGTGGAAATCTTGGTTCAAATCCTTCGCTATTGCGTAAAAGATGCTTCCTCCTTGCATTTATTACGAGTCTTTCTCAATGAATATTGTAATTGGAATAGTCTTCTTATTCCAAAGAAAGCCAGTTCCCCTTCTTCAAAAAAAAATAAAAGATTATTCTTATTCTTATATAATTCTCACGTATGTGAATATGAATCCATTTTCGTCTTTCTACGTAACCAATCTTTCCATTTACGATCAACATCTTCTGGAGTTTTTCTTGAACGAATCTATTTCTATATAAAAATAGAACGTCTTGTGAACGTCTTTGTTAAGATTAAGGATTGGGGGGCAAACCCGCGTTTGGTCAAGGAACCTTTCATGCATTATATTAGGTATCAAAAAAGATCCATTCTGGCTTCAAAAGGGACATTCATTTTCATGAAGAAATGGAAATTTTACCTTGTCACTTTTTGGCAATGGCATTT